ACGGTCTCGAATTTCTTAATAGCAGTATCTATTCGAAACGAATTCTCTAGCATTTGACTCCTTATCACCGAAGAGTTTAGTCGTACACTTGAAAGATAGCCCAGAAAATAGAAGGGATGATTATATAATTGCTTTATATGGATCCTGGCCGGTTGAGACCACAAGTCAAAATGACATTGCCAAAAGTTGACAAGGTGAGATTTCCATTTCTTTATCAGAAGATGAGCCCCCCTTGAAGCCAGAATCGATTTTCCTTGATATCTGACATAATGCATAAAAGGGTCTTTGAACAACCATAGGGTTTTCTGAAAATCGTTACAAAGCACTACTACAAGATATTCTATTTTTGCATAGAAATGTGTTCGCTCAAGAAAGGATCCAAAAGATTTTGATCGTAAATGAAAGGGTTGTTTACGGAGAAAAATGAATATGAATTCACATTCATATACATGAGAATTAGAGAGGAACAAGAAGAATCTTTGATTCTCTTTTGAAAAAAGGGAAATGGATTTTTTTGAAGTAATGAGACTATTTGAATTCCAATACTCGTAGAGAGAGAGTCGCAATAAATGCAACGAAGGAGTATCTTGTATCCAAGAGTGAAGAGTTTGAACCAAGATTTCCAGATGGATGGGGTGGGGTATTAGTATATCTGACACATGATTTAAATGCGATAACTTGTCCTCGAAAAAGGGAAATATTGAATGAATAGATCGTAAATTATGAGATTTTGCTATTTCTTTTTCTTTTAGGGAAGATACCAATCGCAGCGAGAATGGAATTTCCACAACGACTGCAAAACCCTCCGATATCATTTGAGAATCAAAATGATTGTTGTGCCCAACGAATCGATTTTGATTAGAATCATTAACCGAAATAATCAAACGATTCTGTTGATGCATTCGAGTAATTAAACGTTTCACAATTAGTGAACTGGATTTATTGTCATGATCTAAATTTTCCACCGGTTCATAAAGAATCGATCCATTTAAAGCATGACCATGAGCAAGCGCGTAGATATATTCCTGAAATAGAAACGGATATAGGAAGTATTGTTGCCGAAATCCATCCATTTCTAAATATCCTTGTAGTTCCTCCATTTCCATTTGAAATTACACTTGAACCAAATGGGGGATTTCTTGAGTTATCAAATAATACATAGTACGATACGGTCAGAACAAGGTATATAGTAAGAAAAGAATAGATACCCCGGAGCCAGAAAGGACAATCAACGGATCCTATTTCCATCCAATTTATTTATGTTCGTTATAGTTACAAGAGATGGTTAGAAATCCTTTATTTTTACAACCCGATCACTCTTTTGACTTTGGAATAATGAATTTTGATCAGTATACCGTTTCTTCTACACATTCGTCTCCACTACATAATAGAGAACATAATAGAGAATAGTTAGGATTCATAAAAAAAAAGGAATTGATGATCCACTCACAAGAGAACCCTTTCCCACATCAGGCACTAATATATTTTTAACGTCTAATTAGATCGGGTAATCATTCGAATTAAGAACAAACAGAAGCTCGTTGCTTTTGGTTTCCCTATAATTGGAGCTATAGGGCTCTATCCATTTATTCACTCGACCCAACTTGAATTGATTTGACCCCTTTCCAAGAAAAGAATCAAAACAAGATTTTGTATCGATCCGTTAAGGATGAAGTATTCTAAGAGTTCTCCATTGATACGACATGCTGTTTTTTCCTTTCATTCCCTTTCAGGATCAGTCGTGGTCTTACAAACTCTACCAATGGTATGGACGAATCCGTTGCTTCATCAAAATGTGTAAAAGACCATAGCCGCACTTAAAAGCCGAGTACTCTACCGTTGAGTTAGCAACCCATATAAATAGGGTGTGTAGATACGATCGGAATAAAAAATAAATAAAGAGATTCGATTGCCCGACCTCGTCAAAACATTGAACTAGCAACAGATCAAAAAGAAAGATTTGATGATCAATTGTGAACATAAAAATGAACAGAGATCAGATGAAAATACAACAGATTCTGGGATAAATTATAGAGAAAATCTAAATAAATGTAAAAATTTATAGACTACCCATACTCTATTTTTTTTTTTCATTATATTAACTAAGATACTTCTTGTGTCACAACGAAATTGACGAACCCATCGTTTGAGTGAAATAAAGAAACAAACTTATGAAATGTGGATAAATAGATCTATTTATCCACGATCGAATTATATTTGTTCGATACACCATTGTCAATATGAATTGAATGTTGAGAAAACCAATTCAATAAATAAAACAAGGACTTGTGTTGGAGTGACACTACAACATAGATAAGGGATGAAGTATGAGTGGGGAAATAAATAAGGAATTCCGGTAGGAAAAAAATGTCGGGTTTATTCAATATTTATTCAATAGAGGTACAATAAGCAAGATTGACCTTTTGTTTGTTGGTGGAGTCCCAACGAAAACCATCTGATTGATGGTAATCCCATAATTTCCCAGTTATTTCATCTATTCACTCAATCTTTTTTCTATCTGTCTCATATCAAGAGAAGATATTTTTTTTTATAGTTCTATGATACGGGGTCATGTGAGAGCAACAATGAATAGAGAATAGAGAAAAAAAATAAGGAATGGTGGAGAAACAATTAGACAAAGCTAGATACTGGGCACCCCCCCCTTTTTTTTTTATTTCATTAATTTCATTTGATTAATTCGAAATTCCTTAAATACCTCCGCCTTCTTTGAAATATCATGAACAGTTCCTGTAGGTTGAGCGCCTTTTTCAAGGAAATATAGAATAGCGGAAACATTTGAATAAGTTTGGTTCTTTATCGGATCGTAAAAACCCACTTTACGAAGATCTCTTCCCTCTCTTCGGGATCGAACATCAATTGCAACGATTCGATAGATGACTCATTGGGATAGACATAAATGAACAACCCCCCCTAGAAACGTATAAGAGGTTTTCTCCTCGTACGGCTCGAAAAGAATGATTCGAATTTATGTATTGTAGTGGCAAATAGATCCACAAAATCATCAATTAGACTATGATTTGAGTCATTTTTTTTTGTTCTTCCTTCCTGAAAAAAAAAAAAAAAAAGAAATCTCATTCGTACTCATAACTCAAGTTGGGTAATTCTCAAAGAGCTCGAAGGGAAATCCTTAAACATTTATTGAGCCGTCTCTAACCTCTTTTGTTTGTCTCGCCTAGAATCGATTTTATTTCTTCCCCATTCTGATCTAGTTGTTGAGACAATTGAAAACGGTGTTTCCTTGTTCCGGTATCCTTTATTTTATCTTTGCTTTGAATCCTTGGGTTTAGACATTACTTCGGTGATCCTTAATTGTTTCAAAAGGGTAGCAACATACCTTTTGTTATTTCGTTCTATGGAAACGATTGATTCCCCTGTGATACACTTTTGATCGGAATTGGTAAAACTATTTCGACAAATTCATTTTCTTTTTTTTTTTTACTTGTTCGAACTTGATCCTTTCAATTTCTATACCGAAGATATACTTACGAAGTTGTTCCAACTTATTGATTGGCATTAACCCTAGATCCTTCTCTCTGCTAAATGAACCAATTCTTTATGCTCGAGCTCCATCATGTGCTATATTATAATTATATTATTTTATTACAACCCCAAAATTGGGGTCCTAGTGGAATAGAACAAACTATGTCGAGCCGAGAGCATCTTCTTTGATATATAAAATGGTGGGTACAAGAATCCACAGCCGATAATGTCCTTCAAGTCGCACGTTGCTTTCTACCACATCGTTTCAAACGAAGTTTTACCATAACATTCCTCTAATTTTGGACCGGTATGGAATTGATTCAATATGGAATCATGAATAGTCATTGGCTCAATCGGTATATAGTATATGAAGTCCTCCATACTTTCATTTTCATAGATGGATCTGGAGAAGTCTCAGCAAGAATATAATTTAACCCCATAAATGAAACACATTTTTAAAAAACACGAAGAAATGCGTTGCTTAACACTTCTTTACATCTTCAACAGATTGTTAGGGATGATGAATCATGAAAGATCCAATTCTTTCTCAAACAACTAAAACTAAAGAAGGGTCTTTAATTAGATTACCGATACCGGAACAGAATGAGTCATTAACCAAATAAGCTATTCCAATGACCGGGAAAGATCGCAAGTGACTCGATAGGATAGATTCACCAATGTCACACTTCTTCGAGTAGAAAGAATTTATAAGGAATCATAAAAAACAATTTCAAGAATTTCCTACTTCGACATCATTACTGGAAATAAGTTTTCCAGTAAAGACTGAATTGAATCTCTAAATCCATCAACAAGTCGGTACAACGAGGATCTAAAAATGTTTAGCAGATATCTGATTAATTAAATCAGACGCGAATTTGATCATCATAAGAGACCTCTATGTTTCCTTTCCGATTGAATCATCAATAATTTAAACCAGATAAATGGGTCATGAAACAAATCCAATTGTTTTGTTTTCTTGGGGATGGATAGAAGGGGCTCATGAAAGAAAAAATGAAGGTCGGTATTCTTTCAGGTATTCTTTCATCTGATTTTATCGTATTCATCAGATACACCAAACAAGTGTTACCGGGGGTAATCGTGGGTATTTAAGGGATCGCAGATCTTTTTCGCCAAAACTGAAACACCGGTGTCACTGATCACTGAAATAGAACAATAACAATACATATAGGCATGGTTCATTTTCTACAGATTTTTCCTTACTTCAGATTCAGGAATCTTTCCATAAAGTAAAGTGAATGTATGAATCTCCCCCCTCCCCCAACTGATCGCTACATTGATTTCCAATTATTCATTGGAGCCAAATCAAATACAAAATAAAAGAAATTAGGTCCAAAGAAAATAATCTGTTCCGTATTGAATTTTCTTGTTTGTTAATAAGATCCGGATGACAAGGGTCTTGAAATTGATACCTTCCTTTCCTTTGCGGATTAACTCATATCGACACGAATTCCATGGGGATCATGAATCATATCCAAAGCCAATTTAAAAGGATCTTCTGATGGGATGCTATCCTGTCTTGTATAAGTACAAAGCAAAATGGGTTCATATCAATTCGTTGTTACTATTTTGTTTGATTTTGTCCCACCCCAGTCTCAGGAGCTTTAATTCCATCGCTGGAATTAATACCAAGAACCCCCCCGTTTTTTAGGATTCAGGATCCACATAGAATTAGTCATTTTGTCTACCCTATCTTTATTTATATTTACTTTAGGGAAGGTCGAGACTTCTCTTTTATTTCGCATTTCGACTCAGAATGCATCATGTGAGAATCCAAATATCATAGATATGGGACATAAAGTTTATCCAAATGACTAACTAACCTTCAATATGAATATGGGCGAGGGGGCGAACATACGCTGAATGGCCCACCCAGTTTTTTTTTGAATTTCACTTTGATCTTTGTTCCCATCCTACCTATATCAAAAAAGATATTTATTTCCATCCACATGTCATTGATACTCGATCCGTTTGTTTGTGAGAAACAAAATCGAAAGGGAAGATATGATTCTATAGAAGAATCATTAGAAATCACAAAGAAAGATTGGATCACATTGTATCCAACATTACACCCTTAAACAGAAGATTCTTAAAAAGAACAATCTTTGTTATGATAGAATTGGTCTGGGACGGAAGGATTCGAACCTCCGAGTAACGGGACCAAAACCCGTTGCCTTACCACTTGGCCACGCCCCATTTTTATTTCTATTCGACACCGATAAACACTAATATCGGTATTGGTTGTTCGTCAATTCCAGCCCCAATATCTATTGAATTGGTTGTTGCTATGATTTTACACATGTAGATGTAGAATCAAAATGAATTTATTGATCATTACATATAATTCAATTAAGATATTGTATGTAAGGTATGATTCCTTCTATTCTCATTTGAGAATTGAAGGATTTTTGATTGAGGGAGTTCAAAGAAAAAGAAATATTTTGCGGCCTACTTTCCCTTCTTTCTTCATTTTCCCCTTATATCAATAACCCAATAATAATGAAATTTTCTCCAAGAACAAAATGTTTGTTATGCTTAATATCTTTAGTTTGATCTGTCTTAATTCTGCCCTTCATTCGAGTAGCTTTTTCTTCGCCAAATTGCCCGAAGCTTATGCTTTTTTCAATCCAATCGTAGATGTTATGCCAGTCATACCTGTGCTCTTTTTTCTCTTAGCCCTTGTTTGGCAAGCTGCTGTAAGTTTTCGATGAGATCTTTAATACTGTCTTAGAAACATTCATGATTTATTCGATAAAATAAAAATTCTATTCTTAAGAATTGATAAGATCAGATAATGAACCCTCGACTCAAACATGGAAATTCTTTTGGATAACCGAGATGAATCGGAATCACCTCATTTCTTCATTCCTTCTGGGGGTCGAAGACCCTATGTATGGTCCCTACAATACCTAATTGTAGGTATGAGAGATCATTTTGTTAACGAAAGAATCAGAATCTTATTACAAATTCATTCCTGCAAATTCCTTATGTTTTCTAGAAACCGCTTCTTTTCTTGGTGTCAAAACGGAATATGTGGTACAAAAATGGAGAATCTATTCCCCTATTTCCCCCAAAATGATCTTGGAGATTGTGTAATGCTTACTCTCAAACTCTTCGTTTACACAGTAGTGATATTCTTTGTTTCTCTCTTCATCTTCGGATTCCTATCTAATGATCCAGGACGTAATCCTGGACGTGATGAATAAAAAAATCAGGGGTTTTTCCTTGCTCGATTTCTGAATTTTCTTAGGATTTTCTTTCTCCATTCCATACATTTAACTATGAGAAAGGGGGTTAGAGATTTTTTCGAATTCGAAAGGGAAATATCAAGTGATCAGAAGAAACGGAGAGAGGGGGATTCGAACCCTCGGTACAAATAATTCGTACAACGGATTAGCAATCCGCCGCTTTAGTCCACTCAGCCATCTCTCCTAATTTTAAAAGGATAATTCATATGTGACGCGTGAAATAAAGGTTGATAAAAGTTTTTCCTTATCTTTCTTTATTCTATAAATATAGACGAATTTGATCAATCATCAATTCCCTTTAGATAATGATTCGAAACAGATATCTCCAATAGAAAGAGTCCCTCTTTGATTTCGTCCGAAAAGTTCTTTCTTTTATTCCCCCGGCCTGGCCAGTACCTAGCCAGGCCATTCCTTGTTCCAATGAATCATAGATCAAATGATTTATTTGATTTGAAAACGAAAATGCTTGTTATTGAAGCAGCAACAAGGCTATTTCCATTCCTATGATAGGAGTGTCATTTCTTATTATGTTTTTCCTTTTCTCGATTTACTTAAATGGAATAAAAAAAACATATTTTTTTTCTATTATAATAGAACTCATATATTTCTTCAAAGAACATGTTTGAACCTGAACCCTTGAGTCCACAACCAAAACAATAGGATTTTTCACTCGATCCAATCGACCCGAATTCATAAGATTTGGCAGTTGAATGAATAGGAAAAGGAGTAGCTT